TTTATCTTACCCCTATTAGATTTCTGATTATTAATCAGAAAATTTCTATTAACAGAATAAAAATAAAAAGGGAATTTATCCTTTCGAGGAAGTCGGGAAAATACAAAGAATTTTCTCCTACCTTCTTACGTATGAATATATCCAATAATGAAAAATAGATAAAAAAACAATATTGAAAGAAAATATAGAAGTAGATTTCTATATTTACCAAGAATTCTCCTTTTTTACTAGGAATCTCTCTTTGTTGGATTGAATTCGTTTAGTTAGAGTCGCGAACTTTACTTATTAGTTTATAGTTTCATTTTTATAATATTATTTATAATATTATAGTTACTATTAATTTAATAAGAAACTCTTTATTTGAATTTTAAAGATAAAAAGAAGATGAGGATAGGAGAATAATAAGAAAATTTATGAAAGTGGATCGTCATACATATTTTTGTAGAAAAAGAAATAGGTACACTTAATTGAATTCCCCATTCCTTGCACTTATTAACTACATAATATTATTTATATACTTACTATTTTTTATAATAAATATACTTATCATAAAATATCCTTATCATAGGGAAAAATATTAAATCGAGGTACCCATTCCATGACAGATCTTAACTTACCCTCTATTTTTGTTCCTTTAGTGGGCCTAGTATTTCCGGCAATTGCAATGGCTTCTTTATTTCTTCATGTCCAAAAAAATAAGATTGTCTAGATCAGGGATAAATTTCATCAATTTATTTCTGGATCATAATAGATTTTTTTAGTGTAATATGATAGGATATGCGGCCTTTTCCAAACATAAATGAAAGAACTGTTATGCATGCGGATACATCGCATAAATGTATATGCGGGTATAGCTGGTGAAAGATGATCAGTGAATCTTTTCATAATAGAAAGTCAATGTATCTAACCAATTACTTCTAATGGTTCATATCAGATATAGTACTAGTTGATGAAAGTTACTTCGGCATCAAGAAAAGTCAAATTCATATTGGTTATTCTCTCAATCCCAATCGAATGCAACTGGGTCTAATATAGTATGAACTGGCGATCAGAATATATATGGATAGAACTAATAACAGGGTCTCGAAAAACAAGTAATTTTTGCTGGGCCTGTATCCTTTTTTTGGGTTCACTAGGATTCTTAGTGGTTGGAACTTCCAGTTATCTTGGTAGGAATCTCATATCTGGATTTCCATCTAACCAAATCATCTTTTTTCCACAAGGGGTCGTGATGTCTTTCTATGGGATTGCGGGTCTATTCATTAGTTCCTATTTGTGGTGTACAATTTCATGGAATGTGGGTAGTGGTTATGACCAATTCGATAGAAAAGAAGGAATAATGTGTATTTTTCGTTGGGGATTCCCGGGAATAAATCGTCGAATCTTCCTTCGCTTCTGTATGAAAGATATCCAATCAATCAGAATGGAGGTTAAAGAAGGTCTTTTTCCTCGTCGTGTTCTTTATATGGAAATCAGAGGCCAAGGAACCATTCCCTTGACTTGTACTGATGAGAATTTTACTCCACGAGAAATTGAACAAAAAGCCGCAGAATTAGCCTATTTCTTGCGAGTACCAATTGAAGTATTTTGAAATGAACTGAAGAATAAATGTTTTCTCAGCATGAAGGAACTTGCTAATTTCCTTTTTCGTTTAATACAACTACGGGTGCAACATTTCTAAATAATCAACTGATCCAGGGGAGTTTTTTTGTCTTGAAATCCAAATAAATAGGATTCGTTAGTTCAATGTGGGTTTTTCGAGTGCTTATCGAAAGGAACAAATGAAGATGAAATTCGTTCGAATTTGCCCAATTGAGATATCATAAAATTATATTTATTTTTTTATGTGAAAAGGACCCTTATTCCATTTCTTTCTATATTCCTTCTAGACCCAAAACTCAATTTTTACACAAAAATGGGATGGGAATAGATCCATAGGTTCGATACCTTGTTATAGAACTCGTACTTTATAGAAATATCAGATCCGCTAGAGTTGACGAATGAAGCAGTTCATTACCAATTCACAGATAAAAAATGAAAAAAACGAAAGCATTGACTTCTCTTCCATATCTTGCATCTATAGTATTTTTGCCCTGGTGGGTATCTCTATCATTTAATAAAAGTCTGGAACCCTGGGTTACTAATTGGTGGAATACTAGGCAATCCGAAACTTTTCTGAATGATATTCAAGAGAAAAATGTTCTAGAAAAATTCCTAGAATTAGAAGAACTCCTTTTGTTGAATGAAATTATAAAGGAATACCCCGAGACACATATACAAAAGCTTCCCATAGGAATACATAAGGAAACGATACAATTTGTCAAAACACACAATGAATATCATCTCCATATAATTTTGGATTTATCGACAAATATAATCTGTTTCGCTATTCTAAGCGGTTATTTTATTCTGGGTAATGAAGAACTTGTCATTCTTAATTCTTGGGTTCAGGAATTCCTCTATAACTTAAGTGACACAATAAAAGCTTTTTCTATTCTTTTAGTTACTGATTTATGGATCGGATTTCACTCGACCCATGGTTGGGAACTCATGATTGGTTCGATCTACAACGATTTTGGATTGGCTCATAACGATCAGATTATATCTGGCCTTGTTTCCACTTTTCCAGTTATTCTAGATACAATTGTGAAATATTGGATCTTCCATTTTTTAAATCGGGTATCTCCTTCGCTTGTAGTCATTTATCATTCAATGAATGAATGAAGAACTTATTTGATCTCTTGATATTAATCAAATCATAATTTTTCTTCGTGTATAAAGAAAGTATTTTCCATTTTACTTATTCTTTATACTTCTACCTCTTCAAGGTATTCGTCCTATATTTCAGTACATTTATTTCCGTACAATGGCAGATTCATAGATAGGGAACTCCACTAGCTACCTATCTAATTTATTGTAGAAATTCCGGGATCAATGATTGTACCATGCAAAATAGAAATACTTTTTCTTGGGTAAAGGAACAGATGACTCGATCTATTTCTGTATCGATCATGATATATGTAATAACTCGAGCATCTATTTCAAACGCATATCCCATTTTTGCGCAGCAAGGTTATGAAAATCCGCGAGAAGCAACGGGGCGAATTGTATGTGCCAATTGCCATTTAGCCAATAAGCCTGTGGATATTGAAGTTCCACAAGCTGTACTTCCTGATACTGTATTTGAAGCAGTTGTTCGAATTCCTTATGATATGCAACTGAAACAGGTTCTTGCTAATGGTAAAAGGGGGTCCTTGAATGTGGGGGCTGTTCTTATTTTACCCGAGGGATTCGAATTAGCCCCCCCCGATCGTATTTCTCCTGAAGTGAAAGAAAAGATGGGAAATCTTTCTTTTCAGAGTTATCGTCCCAATAAAAGAAATATTCTTGTGATAGGTCCTGTTCCGGGTCAGAAATATAGCGAAATCGTCTTTCCCATTCTTTCCCCCGACCCCACTACGAAGAAAGATGTTCACTTCTTAAAATATCCGATATATGTGGGTGGGAACAGGGGAAGAGGTCAGATTTATCCTGATGGGAGCAAGAGTAACAATACAGTTTATAATGCTACATCTGCAGGTATAGTAAGCAGAATAGTACGTAAAGAAAAAGGGGGATATGAAATAACTATAGTTGATGAATCGGATGGACACCAAGCAGTTGATATTATACCTCCAGGACCAGAACTTCTTATTTCAGAGGGGGAATCCATCAAGTTGGACCAACCATTAACAAGCAATCCCAATGTGGGGGGCTTTGGTCAGGGAGATGCCGAAATAGTTCTTCAAGATCCATTACGCGTCCAAGGCCTTTTATTCTTCTTTGCATCTGTTATTTTGGCACAAATCTTTTTGGTTCTTAAAAAGAAACAGTTTGAAAAGGTTCAATTGTACGAAATGAATTTCTAGATCCAGAGATTACTTAACAGCAAATTAGTAAAAAGTGCTGAATTCATTCTTGTCGATCAATAGAATTATGTATGATCAAATATAATTAATAAATTCTCTAAGTGCCTTTACTTGCTTTGTTTATACTGTTTTTATGGGGGTGCCAAAAATTAATTACTTTATCTTATCTTATTCCTAGTACTAGACAATAGGCATACAAAAACAAAGGAAGAGGATACAAAGATGGGATAAATGAAAGGAAGAACAAATACTTCTAGGAAAAGGGAGGGGGGATTACTAGTCTTCCTAATCTTCTATTCGACACAAGAGAAGGGATTTTTTACCCTTTTCTTGTGTCGTCTTGTATTGAAAGAAATAATTATTATTTTTCTCTTGTTCGTCATTACTATTTCTGCTTTTCCGGGTCTATTGGAACTCCTTTGTTTAGATTCATAAGAAGTAGTGGACAAACAAAAGAAAGGGGTTAGGGGGAAAAATTCATTGAGAAAGTGGAACTTCTTATTATTATTCAATTAATCTTGAACTTAATAATTTATATTATATATGATAAAATCTCATAAACTTAACATTTCCGGTTTTTATTTTCTCTTTTTTGTTTTTTATAGAGTAACAAGGTTCTCTTAGTTTAGTATAGAAATAATTTGCAGGATTTCTTATACGTGGAAATCCATATAGTATTTATTGGATTATCCAGAAAATCCATTGATTTCTTCTTTCTTGTTGCTTCGTAAAAGTACATATTATGTAGGAAGTACAGAGACTATGAATCAATCAATAGACTCAATTCCATTTTTCAAAAGCATCATAAGAAACAAAGGGATAGAATGGTTTGAAACATCAGAACAAAGGATCCGTTTGGTCATTTGACGAATAAAATATGTTGACTGGATAACTTTTCAATTTGTATGTTATGGAATAGATCAAAGTCTCACTCTAAGAGTAAGAACTCAGCGGGACCTTACTCCACCTAATCAAACAATGGGGTAAGGTCCCGCTGAGTTCTTACTTTTTCATGTCTTCAATCCGGTTCATCTGATTACTACAGAGATGAACCCAACCCGGAATATGAACCGTAAAAGAAAATACCTATTA